ATTGATTCCACTATTATTAATGAGCAATAATGGAATAATTCCTTCATAGAGATAGGGGACATAATTCACATGGATATAGTAAGTCTCGCTTGGGCTGCTTTAATGGTAGTCTTTACATTTTCCCTTTCGCTCGTAGTATGGGGAAGAAGTGGACTCTAGAGCTACTACTAATTGAGTGGAGGAATCAAACTCTATCAATTGTTTTATAGATCGTTCTGCAACGCGTTTTGAACTATATAAAAAAAAGATTTTCATTTCGAAATTCCATTGGATTCTAGTGGAGTAATGTATTATATGACTAATACTCTTTCAATCAAAGAGATATTTCAATAATTCCCGTGTTTGTATTTCGAAAGGAAAGGGATACAGATAATAGTAAATTTATTCCAACCTAATTCTTCCTAATTTTTCTATTTCAATGACCGGGCTCTTACCATAATTATATATGGATACTGAGGAAGACCCGACCCTTTTTTCTTTTTTTCTTTACTGTTTAAAAAAGAAGTCGTTTTGTTAAGTGTATACGCACTTTCTATGAGAAACAATATAGATATAGTGGTTGTCTAACGAGATACTATGCATAATAAGATCTTGACTTGGGCGAGTCACATATTGCGCACTTACCGCTTGTTTTATTATTTTCGAAATAGAATTTCTATTGTATCGACTCATTTCATACCATGGTTCAAGCGTTAAAAATCTGTGAGGTTTTTATTCCTTTTCGAAATCCGAAGAAATGCCCATAGAACTCCTGTCAATGGGTCAATCAATTATTTCGTCGGAATGCTAAAAAAAACTACTTTATTTTATGAACATATGCCCATATGATTTTTCCTTCATTGATTTGATTCTTTCAATAGATCCCGAAATTCATATTGTAAATAATAAGAAATCTAGAAATTAGAACTATAAGAGTAAGACGGGTATTTCATATTGATGGGAACAAATAGATGTATCAAAGAAATAGAATTGGGTCCTACGTCAATTGCATATATTGAATTGAATTGATATCTACATATATGAAGATAATATTGTAGATTGATCTATATTAAGCCTCTATCTTTATTAGAAAGTACAACTTTATACACTACAATAACACTAATAGATAGTATGGTAGAAAGAAAGATTCATCCATTTCTTTCTTACCATACTATCGGATCTCATAGAATACTGCCGATTATAGTCCGCTCATTTCATTTAAGACGTGAAATTGGAATCCTTTTCATTTGATTTCTTCAACCATTGATAAGAACTCAGAAGTCAAGTTTCATTCAAATTAATTAATTATTTTGACTGACTGTTTTTACGTAAATGATAAGTAGAAAAGCAGTAGGAATTAGAATGAACAGTGCAGTAGCAATAAATGCAAGAATATTTACTTCCATAATCTCATCGTTTTTTTTTTTTACTTCACAATAACTCGGGATTTAATCCCATAGAGATGATAAATCTTTCGCCTGTCACTTCAATAAATGAATTACCTCTCGATGATCTTGAATCGGAGCAATATCATGAATAACAATATCTGAGCTATCAAATCAATTCGTCGTCGAGAATTGAATAGTATAACATAGGAAGATCTTTTATCCATACCGAATCCAAAATGTGATTCCTGGCCCAATCCAAAATTCCTTTATTTATCATTTCTGTTCTTTACTTTTCTATAACCTACCTTACGTCTTCCTTGTACAATCATCGGATGAAGTATCATCTGACCACCCGTTCGTTTCCATTAGTCACAAACCCCCAACAAACAATAGAAGCGAAGTGGAAAAAGAAAGGAGTTACGTTCTAAATTCCGTTTTTTTAATGATCTAGTTTTCTTGGAAGACAAAGAAATGTGATAAAGATGAGTCCCGGGATAAAAGATGCAATATTACATCAAATTCACTATTTTAGTTTAGGGTTTGTTCTTTCTTCGATGAGCCCCCAAAAATAGAAAAAAGGAAGGAAAAAAAATATGCATGCCCTTGCTAAAGGGGTGGGATGATCTTTATCTTTCTTTTACCCTCCTTCCGTAGGTTACTAGTACTGGGACACATATATCAAAAGCTCAGTGTGCAATTTAAATGAAATAGATTTTTCAACGTGAATCACTACACTACTTCACATTAGTAATTGAGGTTAGACAAACAAAACCGGAGCCATAAGGGGAGATTGTTTAATCTGGAAAAGTATTCTATCAGGGGAATTATGTGAATTTCATTTTGTATTGTACAAGAAATGAATTCCATTTGTGTATGTGCGCCCGAGAAACATAAAGTCCTCTATTCCATTACATGGGTCGGGAGCAATCGAAAAAGCGGGCTCAGTATCTCTTGGAATACTAATAACTATAATGCTCCTAATAATTGTACTAATCTACATATGTCTTTCTCCTACCAATCGGTACTAGTTGAAGTAATGAAAATTCCCCTATTTGTTTGATGAGAAATGCGAAACGGCAAAGGAAAGAAAAAAGAACCCCCTTGGGAATGAAATTCTGCTCCCTGTCCCCCCC